AAGATTTAGTTACGATTCGAACTAGACTTTTCTATCTTTATCCATGGATCCTTTACTTATACTTAAAAAATTGGAAGTATTGATCCAATTCAAAAACAAAAAACAAAATTATGTTTCGCAATTTCATAATCCAAATTGTCAATTTCGAATTGACTCTTGGATACAAATCACGAGAACGGATATTTTTCTCCGAATCTTTTATTTAAATTTGAGAGTGAAAGGATTAAAATTGAATCCTTTTAAGAAATAAAGTTTTTGATTGAAATATCAATTAAACTGAAGGACCCCTTAACTATTAAGGGGATTAATTGAACGAATCACACTTTTACCACTAAACTATACCCGCTACAATGCGATTATTGTATAAAAAGGGCCCTTTGTCGAACAAGAGAATCAGATGTAATCAAGATAGGACATAAATTTAAAATAATCATGAAATGAAAAGTGGAAATTAGAACGTTGACGTCTTTGTCAGGAGTCCTCGTAAAGGAGGAGTTATTTCGTTTAAATAACTAAATTTAATAATTCAAAACAATTTCTTTTGTTGGACGAATTTTGACAGATATGGCTCGACAAAATAACTTTTATCCACACACCAAATACAAATTTGGATTCTTGATTCAATCAAAAGAATGGAAATAGTCCTTCTTTTTATTGTTCCTTTGAATACAATAACAAGGATTTCATTTTGTGGTTTTCAAATCAAATTCAAATAAATCGTTTTTTTATGGTATGGTTCGCACCCTTTCTACGGTTCAGCGGTATGGGTCATTAGAACAAAAAAAGGCCCGGCTGGGTACTGACCAGGCCAGGCCGTGGAAGTGGAAATAAAAAAGGCCCCGTTGAACGAAATTAAAGAGATATTCTTTTCTTTATTTTTTTCTATTTTATCTCTTTCGAATACTTTCTTTATTTTAATTTTCGAAAAATGATAGAAATGGAATTGCTGATAAAAGTTATATCTATTTATATAATAGAATACAAAAGACAATAAAAAAAAAAGAAATTCTATAAGCTATATTTTCTATGAGCTATATAATCAATTTACTTTCTATATTCTCTTCTAGAGAATATAGAAAGTAAAGATAGAAAATCAAGTAAAGACGGGCTTTTTCAAGCATTATTTTTTGTGTAATGTAACATAGTCATTTTTTTTTTTATTTTTTATTTTCAATTAGGAGAGATGGCTGAGTGGATTAAAGCGTCGGATTGCTAATCCGGTGTACGAGTTCTTCGTACCGAGGGTTCGAATCCCTCTCTTTCCGTTTCGGGCGATGGCTTGGTATTTTTCAAATTTAACTTTAGCGAACACTTTTACTTTATTTTTAATAGTAACTGGGAATCAAAAAATCCTAAGAACGTTTATACGAATAAAGTAAGCAACTCCTTCCTTTTTTATTCTTCGCGTCCGGGATTACGCCCTGGATCATTAGACAGGAATCCGAAGATGAAGAGCGAAACAAAGAATATCACTACGGTGTAAACAAAGAGTTTGAGAGTAAGCATTACACAATCTCCAAATCAGGTTTTTGGGGAAAAGGAAAAAGAGAATAGATTCTCTATTTTTATACTACATATCCAATTTTGACATCAAGAAATGAAGTTCTTTTTAGAATTTGATTCTCTAAATAGAAAATCGTTTTCATAAATTAAATTCACACAATTAGAATTCTACATTTTGGTTGGCTCTAATATAAGATGGTTTCAGTGAAAAAGGGTCAAAATTGCAAATAGCAAATGGGGGATCAAAATGGATCGCGGTTCCCCAAGAATTTCATTGTTTGAATGTTTGAATTGAGGCGGGGGTTCGTTCATATTGTAAGACTCATCTGCTCTTATTTATTAATTGTTAGAATTTTTTTTCGAACTAGAATAAATCATGAATTTTTCTAGCACAATATTAAAGATCTTATCGAAAACTTACAGCAGCTTGCCAAACAAAGGCTAAGAGAAAAAATAGAACAGGTATTACTGGCATAACATCTACAATTGGATTCAAAAAAGCGTAGGCCTCGGGTAATTTAGCGAATAAAAAACTACTCGAATAAAGGGCAGAATTAAGACAGATATACATTAAACTAAAGATATTAAGCATAACAAACATTTTGTTCTTGGAGATAATTTTATTTTGATTGAGTTATTAATATCTTATTGATATAAGATAAAAATGAAGAAAAGAAAGTAAGGTAGACAAAAAAAACTTCTTGGAACCGACCCAATCAAAACAAAAATCCTTCTATTCTCGTGTGAGAATTGAAGAAATCATACTTTCATACAATATCTTAATTGAATTCTATGTAATGATCAATAAATTAAGTTGTATTTTACACCTATATGTGTCAAAATCCTAACACTAAAATCAGAATCGAATTTTGGGGCTTTGGACTGGAATTGACGAACAGCCAATACCACTGGTACTCTTTATTAGTACCAAATCGAAATTGAAATGGGGCGTCGCCAAGTGGTAAGGCAACGGGTTTTGGTCCCGGTATTCGGAGGTTCGAATCCTTCCGTCCCAGACCGGGCAGAATAAAAATTTTCAATTCCCGTTTGAGCAACCCTCTTAAGTATATATTGATAAAATATACGTGTACGTCTTTTTCTTTTTTTTTTTTTTTTTCGAATTAAAAAAATTATTTTCTCAACCAGATCTTTTTTCACAAATTGAATCGAATTCAAATAATACGAAAATGGAACTGAATGCATTTGTGGTCCCCGCAAGCGGGGAACATCGATCACAAGAGTTTGAATTAAAAAACGTTGGATGGGCGTTTTTGCGTATGCCCCCCTCTTCCTCTTTCATTCACTTTCATATTTAAGCGAGTTTCGTAGAAAAGTCTGACGCCCCCCCCTCGAATTGAATTTTCAAAGATCCATTCTAAATCGAAATGGGAAAGCCTCCCCATTCCTATCTTTTTAGAATCCCAATTATTCTCTTTTCATTTCGGAATTCTAAACAAGAGGGTATTCCTGGTACTGATTGAATTCGGGATTAAGTCTCTTAAGTAAGACTAGGTTAGATTAAAATAAAAAACAACAAATTAGAAAGGAAACAATGACTTAATCTGGGCCCTTTTGTCTTTGTATCTATACAAAATAGTCTAGCATTCCGTAAAATGGGATCTTTTTTTTTTTTTATTTATTTAGGATTCCCACAGAAAGAATTCGGGGTGGGAGTAGGTAAGAGTTAGTGAGCAATGAAAGATACCGATTTGAATATCGGTGTCGGTCCAAATTTCATTAACCAATAATCCCGCTCTATATGGAATGGAGGCTCTTTGATTCTAACCCAAATTTTGCGGTCTTGGTCTTTTTTTAATGAATAATTGTAAATCTCTGGAATAACAATTGAGACGGGGGTTATTCATATAGTCTATTTACTTGAATTTTATACTATTTACTTTATTTTCTATTTTATTTATTTTATTTTGAATTTGGGGAAAGATTATTGAATCTGAAGCCCAAGCCAAAGAAACGACACATAATTTGAGGAAAGGCTTATATGCATGGATTGCTATCCTTCTATTTCAGAGATAACGTCCTTTTGCTTTTTAAGATTTGTGAGCCCTTATCTTCCTGTTAAATTAAATATTTAACATACAATATACATAATTACTTCCAACGAAAATTGTTCAGTCTAATCTGATAGATACGGAAATCGCCCATTTTTGTAATTCTGATTTTCTCTTTCATTTCAGGATTCCGGATGAACGACTAACAACCTAAATATTCCCTTCATATACAAGGAAAAAAGTCTGTGTATCGACCGAAGCAATGACTATTCATGATTCCATACTGGAATCAATTACATACCGGTTCCAAACTAGAGAAATGTTATGGTAAAACTTCGTTTGAAACGATGTGGTAGAAAGCAACGTGCGACTTGAAGGACATGATCCGCTGTGGATTTGTTTTTTACATCCACCATTTTCGATTTTATATGAATGGGCTCTTGGCTCGACATTTTTTCTTCTGTTCTATTAGAATCCTCAAGTTTTTTTGGGGGGGTAATGGAACTAGTACAGGATGGAGCTCGAGTATAAAGTATTTATTCCTTTCTCAGGGGCACGGATCTAGGGTTAATACCAATCAATAAGTTGGAAAAAACTTCGTAAGTAAATTTTCGATATAGAAATCGAAAGGATCTGATTCGAGCAATTTTGAAATCCAAAAGCAAGGGGAAAATTTGTTGGAATTGGGAAAACTTTTTCTACCAAAAGTGTATCCTGTAGGAATCAATTGTTCGTATGATTCTTTGATAGAAAGAAATCAAAAGGGGGTGTGTTGCTGCCATTTTTTAAAATAAAAAACGTTAAAGATCACCGAAGTAATGTCTAAACCTAATGATTCAAAGCAAAGATAAAGGATCCTGGAACAAGGAAATACCATTTTTCAATTGTCTCAACAATTCAATCCAATCCAAAAATAGATTCGATTCGAAACGAGACAAACAAAAAAGGGGCTTGAGACCGCTCAAAAAAGGAAATGCCTAAGGATTTTCGGCTGGGCGTTGAAACTTATCTAACTTGAGTTATGAGAGTACGAATTCTTTTTTTGTTTCTTTTGAAAATGACAAAGAAACAAAAAAAGAATAACTTAAATCTCTAATTGATTTGATTATTTTATAGATCTATTTGACATTCTAATTCTATACATAGACATAACTATCACTTCGAACCATTTTGTTTTCTCGAGCCGTACGAGGAGAAAACTTCTTATACGTTTCTAGGGGGGGTACTGTTCATCTATATCTATCCCAATGAGCCGTTTATCGAATCGTTGCAATTGATGGTCGATCCCGAAGAGAAGGAAGAGATCTTCGGAAAGTGGGTTTTTATGATCCGATAAATAATCAAACCCATTTAAATGTTCCTGCTATTCTATATTTCCTTGCCAAGGGCGCTCAACCTACAGGAACCGTTCATGATATTTCACAGAAAGCGGGGGTTTTTACAGAAGTTAGTCTTAATCAAACGAAATTCTATTAAGGAATAGAACAAAAAAGAGGGTGTGGATGCGCTTTATCTAGTTTTGTATAATTTTTTCTTTACTATCCCCCCTTTTGTTCTATTCAGACCTATTTCTTTTCGGTTTTTTTTTGAAGTCTTTCTCTAAAACTCTAAAAAAGTATTCTTAAAGTTTTTTATTTATCTAATTCTTTAGATATTATTTATTAATTTCCATATTTATTATATCTATTTATTAATATATAATTTGATTTGTTATTTGGATTTGAATTCAATTTAATAAATAACCAATTAACTCTTTTTGTTTTTGTTATTGTATGTTTTTAGTATTTTCTCAATCTTGCTATTCAATATTCAATGTCATATTGACAATATTGTAGTGAACAAATATAATTTTCTCATGGAGAAATGGGCCCATTTATCTCCGTTCCATAGGTTTTGGTTGTCTTTTTTTTATGTTCAAAATCGATTAGAAATTTTTTTGATTCGAGTTCTTGCTAATTTCATTTTTTGATTCCGTTTTGAAATTCCTTTTTTTTTTTTTATTTTTTTTTATTCCGATTCTATCTACCCATTCGAATTATTTGGGTTGCTAACTCAACGGTAGAGTACTCGGCTTTTAAGTACGGCTAGCATCTTTTACACATTTCTATGAAGCAAAGAATTCGTCCAAATCTTCGGGAGAGTTTGTAAGACTGCGACTGATCCTGAAAGGAATGAATGGAAAAAACAGCATGTCGTATCAATGGATAATTTTGAGAATATTTTATTCTTGTTCAATCGCTATAAAACCAAGTTTGAATTCTTGGCGCGGAACAAAATAAATATTAAATATAATTATTAAGAGTTGGGTCGAGTTAATAAATGGATAGAGCCCTAGGGTTCCAATTATAGGGAAACAAAAAGTAACGAGCTTCGGTTCTTAATTTGAATGATTATCCGATCTAATTAAACGTTAAAAAGATATTAGTTCCTAACGCGGGGAAAGGTTTTCCCATGAGGGGATTATCGATTTATTTAATGAGTCCTAAGTATTAGCGGGTCCCTATTATGGGTTGTAACTGAATGTGTAGAAGAAGCAGTATATTGATAAATATAGTTGTTTTTTTTCCAAAATCAAAAGAGCGATTGGAGTGAAAAAATAAAGGGTTTCTAACCACTTAGTTATACTATAACTATAACAAACATAAACCAATTAAATTAACTCAAAATGAGAGGATAGAGAATCCGGTGATGAGTCTACCCATTTTCAAGGTATCCACTTTTTTACTACAATACTTTGTTTTCACCGTATCGCACTATGTATCGTTTGATCGCTCACTAAATCCCTTACCTTTGTTTTTAATCGAATTTCAAATGGAGGAATTTCAAGTATATTTAGAACTAGATAGATCTCAACAACACGACTTCCTATACCCACTTCTTTTTCGGGAGTATATTTATGTACTTGCTCATGATCATGGTTTAAATAGCTCGATGATGTCATTGGAAGGTGGGTTTTATGACAATAAATCTAGTTCACTAAGTGTGAAACGGTTAATTACTAGAATGTATCAACGGATTAATTTGAGTATTGCTGCTAATGATTCGAATCAAAATCCGATTTTTGGGCACAACAATAAGTTATATTCTCAAATTATATCAGAGGTATTTGCTGCTGTGGTGGAAATTCCATTTTCCCTACGGTTGGTGGCTTTTTTAGAAGGGAAAGAAATTGAAAAATCGCCTAATTTCCAATCAATTCATTCAATATTTCCTTTTTTCGAGGATAAATTGTCCCATTTAAATTATGTGTTAGATGTACGAATACCCTACCCCATTTGTCCCGAAATCTTGGTTCAAACCCTTCGCGAATGGGTAAAGGATGCCTCTTCTTTACATTTATTACGGTTCTTTCTCCACGAGTATTTTAATTCGAACAGTCTTATTACTCCAAAGAACTCTATTTCTTTTTTTTTAAAAAGTAATCCAAGATTGTTATTGTTTCTATATAATTCTCATGTATATGAATATGAATCCATCCTCTTTTTTCTCTGTAACCAATCGTCTCATTTACAATCAACATCCTTTCAAGTCCTCGTTGAGCGAACGTATTTCTATGGAAAAGTCGAACATCTTGTCGAAGTCTTTGCTAAAGATTTTCAGGACATCTTAGGGTTGGTCAAGGATCCTTTCATGCATTATGTTAGATATCAAGGAAAATCCATTTTGGCTTCAAAGGATACGCCTCTTCTGATGAATAAATGGAAATATTACCTTGTCGGTTTATGGCAATGGCATTTTCACGCGTCTTCTCAACCAGGAAGGGTTCAGCTAAACCACTTATACTTAGGCAAGTACGCTATTAACTTTCTGGGCTATCTTTCCGGTGTGCGACTAAATTCTTTGTTGGTACGGAGTCAAATGCTAGAAAATTCATTTCTAATAGATAATTCTATGAAGAAGGTCGATACGACCGTTCCAATTATTCATCTGATTGGATCATTGACTAAGGCGCGGTTTTGTAACGCATTAGGGCATCCTATCAGTAAGT